CCCCGTATACCCTTACTAAATATTATGTCATAATATACGTCTATGTAACCTCGGTAATATGACCAATTGTATATTATATTGATGAATTGGTCCGCCGGGATCCCCTTTAGCGGGAGATCCTTTTTATACCTAAAATTTGGTGAGGAGAAACGAATAGGTCCATATAGGACAAAGGCTATAAATATGCCAGAAAATGCTATACCGACTGAGGGAATCGCATCTGCGAGAAATTCGGACCAATTCTCGGGGTGGTTCTCATGAAAATAGGTCATCGATGGAGTTAGCCATTGAGATAATCTATCATAACTTATTCCTCCTTGAACAAAAGAGACTCCTATAAATCCAACAAATAGAGTGGATATTCCCAGCACAAGTAAAGGCAATAGCATTGCATTGTCCGATTCCTTAGGATACAGAGTATCCCCTTTTTCGAGGGGATGAGTTGTAACTGGATATTCTATGTTTTTCCTATCGAATTGTTCCATCTTCCCCGGGAGTTTAAATGCTCCTTCAGAGGAAGAGTTATTATTTCCTGGAAATTGTGACATAGAACCCATTACAGTTCCGGTGAATGTACCAGATTCTTTCTCCCCCCACATAGATATCGAAGAAAACGGAATAGGGTCATTATACAAATTTACGCGTAGATCTCCTTCGAAAGCAAGAAGATACATACGGGACATGTAAAATGCAGTGAATCCTGCTGCAAACCGAGCTATTCCCCCAAGAATGGGAGAATATAGCCAACTATCACTAAGAATTTCATCTTTGGACCAGAAACAAGCAAAAGGGGGAATACCACAAAGAGAAAGTGTACCTAAAAGAAAGGTTGTTCCTGTAATTGGCATGTATTTACTTAAACCACCCATGAGAGCCATATTCTGACTTTCACCGGGACAATATCCAACAAGGGATTCCATGGAATGGATCACTGATCCAGATCCTAGGAACAATAAGGCTTTAGAATAGGCATGTGTAATCGAATGGAACAGAGCAGCTCGATAAGAATCTGTACCTAGAGCTAACATCATATAACCTAATTGAGACATAGTAGAATAAGCCAAACCTCTTTTAAGATCACTTTGAGCGAGAGCCATAGTCGCTCCCAACAGAGCTGTTATTCCACCTGTCCAAGAGATGAGATTCATCATGAAAGGTAGAGCTCTGAAAAGAGGAAACAATCGAGCTACGAGAAAAATACCCGCTGCTACCATAGTAGCAGCATGTATAAGAGCTGATATAGGGGTAGGCCCTTCCATAGCATCAGGTAACCATATATGAAGTGGGAATTGTGCGGATTTAGCTACTGGACCTGAGAATAAGAGAAGAGCACACAGAATAGCAAGGAATAAACTAACCTCATTATTGGCGATCGATTCGTTAGATCTTCCTGATAAATATCTAAATTCGAAACTCCCTGTTATCCGATAGAAACCTAGGATTCCTAATAATAATCCAAAATCCCCTACACGATTAGTAATAAACGCTTTTTGACAGGCATTGGCTGCACTAGGTCGGGTAAACCAGGAACCTATTAATAAATAAGAACACATTCCTACTAATTCCCAAAATATATATATTTGTACTAGATTAGGGCTAATAACTAGCCCCAGCATAGAAGCATTGAAAAGGCTGAGATAAGCAAAGAACCTCACATACCCCTGGTCATGAGACATATAATTATCACTGTAGATCATAACCATGATTCCGACAGTAGTAACTAATATTAGCATAATGGAAGTAAGTGGATCGATCAAATAGCCCAACTCTGAGGAGAAATTCTTATTAATGGTCCAGGACCATAAATATTGATAGACGGGACCGCCGGTAATTTGCTGCAAGAATAGATTGGAAGAAAGGAACATAGCTATACCTAGCAGGGAAATGCTGATAAGAGCCCATATATGACGAAGACCCCTGGTTGCCCTTGGAAAAAGTAATAATCCCAATCCTATTGGTACAGAGGCTGAAAGTGGAAGGAAGGGCACGATCCAAACATATTTATATATAAGTTCCATAGAAAGATCGAGTAATCTTTATAAATATTTTTCTTATTTTTTTTTTTCCATTCCTGGTTTCCGATCCACTGGATTGCGAAAGGAACGAATAAAAAAAGCGTTAACCGGGAGGGAGGGATGTGAATATGGATCCCATCTATATATTCTATTTCTCCTTCTCCTTCCACAAATCGAAAGTTCGAGCTGATTCATTATCAATCAATATGAAATGCCAGATGAATAGGAACTCTAGTTCATAACTATTGGTTCGGGTACTCGTCGACGAGATAGAATTGTGCACATCCAAAAATGTACACTTTTCCCATACATTATCTTATATCACATAGATTTTTATGAACCAATAGAGATAGAGATATTTGACACTCTTTAGAGGTCTCGCAGAAATATTTATGATGAGACCTGGCAAAAATCGAACCAATTAGAGAGCTATTCCAGTTCCTGATATTTGATCGAATCTGTTCGGTACATATTTGCTCTTAATCCACAGTCACTTAAATAAATAATAAATGCATATACAATATACATACCAAGGGTGAACAACTCCGAACGGGCCAGATAGATCTTATGATGTTTGTCACTCCACATCATTAGGATTAGGACCGGATGGATGGACAGAACGCCAAAATGTATATTTATTCTTATTGATTTGTCATAGATCTACTACAAATATTGGGCATTCCCGTTGAAAAAAGAAGAAAGGATGATCTCACATGATCCTCCCAGAGATGAATTGACCATTTAAGAAAGAAACGTATTTACTAGAAGGAGGACACGGTGTACGTAGGTTGAGACATCGACAAAATTTGATTTGTAGAAAATTTGATCTGTCTAAATAAATATAAATGAACGGATGGATTTTGCAGTGAATCATTATTCATATAGAGAGATAACGTACGCAATTTTCGCAAATTATGAAGATAACAGCAGAGAGCTGGATCTTTAGGTTCCTTTGGGAATAGTAATAACGATATATATATATATATATGCATATGCACATATATCTCTATACTGCATAGAAGAACATGATATATAAAAGATAGAATACATTTAATATCCATTTTAACATCCATATAGTAAGATCTATCTATCTAGATAGATATGCACATATATGTTTATCACATCAAAATATATGAATGAAAAAGCATTGTTCATCATGGCAGTTCCGAAGAAGCGTACTTCTAAATCCAGAAAACGAATTCGTAGAAATGTTTGGAAGAGAAAAGCAAATCAGGCCGCGATAAAAGCTCTCTCCTTAGCTGAGTCTATCTCGACCGGTTGGTCAAAAATATTTTATTGCGCAACAAATGATAAGCCCTCTGGATCATCTAAATCCGCATTCATCAATGAACCAAATGATTCATAATATGCCCCCCCTAGTAGAGAAGGCAGCAATGGGATAGAAATAATTCTCCGGTTCGATGCTTGAGGGGTCGGACGGACAAAAGGAACAAATCATGATTTGGTTCCGCTACAGCATTCATTTATGGCCGATTGGGAAATCGGGGATTTCTTAATTCATTCTTCCTATTCTTAAACCATTCATATTCCATCCTTCTTTTCCTGCTAGGGAAGCATTAGGATTCATCATTCTTAATAAGAATCCTGGATCAACTTAGCATTACCATTTTTTATATTTCTGATGGCTTTACCTCATCAATATCTTCTTAGATATCTATATAGATAGATAGATATGTATTTGGATAAGAAGAACCTTAGAGCATATTATTTTCATTTGAGATAGCCATAGAGCTATGTAGGATCATCTGAGTATAGTATTCCCGGAGTCACCTACCCCTTTTGGTCGACTGGAATCTATGTGTCACTAGAGCGAATTCTTGCTCGGATCTCAGTGAATAATTGCTAATTTTAAGATATCGGGCTCTTGCTCTTTCTATTCTATTCGGGATATCGCGCAATTACTAGATATAGTAATAGTAACTTAATGGATCCATTTCACTCTTGTTCCAACAGTTATCTCTTTTATGATCATATCATATATAAATAAGTGCTTTATTTTTTCAGATGACTCATGGCTAGAGTTATTTTATATCTAGCCATTTGTAACCCATTTTCAAGAGCATAGAAACCTAATTTTAAGGGGCCGTCCAAAGAAAGCCTAGGTGTGTAACCTTGTACGACGTCTTAGCATATCTGATCCCCGTCATTGGCTCCCATTAATGACCTAGCTCTAACTTCCTAGAACGTGATTTATGGGGAAGAATCCTTTCTTTTTTCTTTTTTTTTTTCACGTTCCAATAGCTCGAGAAACTCTTATTACTAAGCTCGTGATATCATGTCTCATTAAGGGCCTAATCTCAATAGTATCCTTTTTCCCTATTCGTAATTACTAAAGTCCGATAGATCATGCCAAAAATGGGTTGGGGAAGAATAGAATAATAAAGGAGATCTGACCCATCGAAATCGTAATTTCATCCTATTCTGATATTGATATCATTCAATTATTCACAAATCATTATTCCAACGGGAAAGTTGAAAGTTACAGCATGAAATCTTTTACCATGTATCTCTCTTTATTCCATACTCGGGATCTAGCTGCTTACATTCTATCGATATAATTGATAGAGATCTATTCTCTTTTTCAATGATGGAATTGAATGCGACTCTTCATTCCCCTTCGGAGCAGCGGGATTTGAACCCACGACCTCCACCACCCCAAGATGGCACACCAAGCTGCGCCATGCCCCGTTGTAACGACCAACATTACATTGATTCAATGTCCAAACTTCTATTTGGACATCCCCGATCTGCATTAATTACTCTCTCTGCCAATCCTGTTTTGAGCACATTGACGATCTAGCATAAATAGGCTAGTATAGTCTTTACCGAGCCGCCATGGTGAAATTGGTAGACACGCTGCTCTTAGGAAGCAGTGCTAGAGCATCTCGGTTCGAATCCGAGTGGCGGCATTCTTAGAAAAGAATTCCGCTGATCTCCTTCCTATTCTGTTCAACCCATTTCTATTTCTCTTTTACCTATAACAGAGAATTCTTTTCTAGTGACTCTTTCTCATTTATCCTATCGTATTTCTCCTATCGATCCTATTTGAAAATCAGATGAGAAAATGGGTTTATTATGATATTCATAACCTTAGAACATATATTGGCTCACATATCTTTTTCTCTCATTTCTGTTGTCACTCTCACTTATTGGGGAACCTTGGTCCATAGAATTGAAGGACTAAGTAGTTCGGGAGGAAAAGGCATGATAGTCACTTTTGTCTGTACAACGGGATTATTAGTTATTCGTTGGCTTTATTCAGGACATTTACCGTTAAGTAATTTGTATGAGTCATTCATGTTCCTTTCATGGAGTTCATCTGTGATTCATATAGTTCTAGAAGTACGAAGCCAAAAGAATCGAGGGTTAGGTGCAATCACTGCACCAAGCGCTATGTTAACTCATGGTTTTGCTACTTCAGGTCTTCCGAAGGAAATGCAACAATCTGCAATGTTGGTACCTGCCCTACAATCCCATTGGTTAATGATGCATGTAAGCATGATATTGCTCAGCTATGCAACCCTTTTGTGTGGATCCCTATCATCAATAGCTTTTCTGGTCATTACATTTCGGAGAAATAGAAGGATTATTTCGCTTCTCGGTGCGAAAGACAATTCATTCATTTGGTCCTTTCCCTCTAGGAATAATTGGTATTTACATGAACAAGAAAATAGGATTTCTTTGCAAAACAATTCTTCTTTGTCATTTACGAATCATTGTAAATGTCAATTGACTCAACAATTAGATTCTTGGAGTTATCGTGTTATTAGTCTAGGCTTTCTTCTTTTAACTATAGGTATTCTTTCTGGAGCAGTATGGGCTAATGAAGCATGGGGATCTCATTGGAGCTGGGATCCTAAGGAGACCTGGGCATTGATCACTTGGACCATATTTGCAATTTATTTGCATACCAGGCTAAACAAGGGTTGGCAAGATGAAACCCCAGCAATTATAGCTTCTTTAGGATCCTTTATAATTTGGATCTGTTATTTGGGAGTCGATCTATTAGGAATAGGTTTGCATAGCTATGGATGGTTGATTTAGCACAGTCTAAAAAATAGACTTGGACCCGTGATTTATGGAAGAAAAAGAGTATCTATTCCATAGAGTATAGTTATTATATGGGATTTCTAAATGGAATTAGTAACTTGTCCAAGTTATTTCAAATAGCTATCATAGAATGATATGATCATTACTTAAAATAACTTGAACTACATCCGAAACAGATTGAATTGTTCATTCTTTCTACCCCATCCTATTCATCTCTCTTCGAGAGATGAATAAGATAATTTGATCGTATCCCATAGTTATCTGGTTGACAATTTATCTGAAAAGTACGTAGTTTTTATTCATGGAAGGATCGAAACATAATAGCTTCTACCTTATTATCCCATAGAGATAGAACTAGATCAGGATAAAGACCAGCACCTATTACTGGCAGAAAAAGACAGATTGAAATAAAAATCTCTCGTGGTCCAGAATCCATTAAATATGGGTTCGGGACGTTTAAAAACTTATATCCATAGAACATTCGACGTAACATAGATAACAAATGAATAGGAGTTAATATCATTCCAATTGCCATTATTGCAGCAATAACTATTTGAAAAATCAAAGAATATTTACGACTAGTAATTATTCCCAGAAGTACCATAGATTCCGCTACGAAACCACTCATCCCTGGCAATGCGAGGGAAGCCATTGAAAAGCTACTGAACATAGTAAATATTTTGGGCATTGGTATAGCCATTGCTCCTATCCTGTCAAGAAAAAGAGTACGTATCCCATCGTAACTTGTTCCTGCCGAGAAGAAAAGTGCAGCACCAATTAATCCATGAGAAATCATTTGCAAAATGGCTCCGTTGAGACCCGTGTCTGCCATGGAACCAATTCCTATAATTACAAAACCCATATGAGATACTGATGAATAGGCTATTCTCCTTTTCAAATTACGTTGACTCAGAGAAGTTAGAGCTGCATAGATGATTTGAACCGTTCCTACTATTACCAACCATGGCGAAAATAGAGAGTGAGCATGAGGTAATAATTCCATATTAATCCGAATTAGTCCATATCCCCCCATTTTCAATGGAATTCCAGCCAAAAGCATACATGTACTATAATGCGCTTCCCCATGAGTATCCGGTAGCCAGGTGTGTAAAGGGAGAATTGGCAATTTGATGGCATGAGCGATGAAGAATCCTAAATAGAGTACTATTTCCAGTGCTAGAGGATAATATTTATTAGCCAATATATCAAAATCTAATGTTGGTCCATCAAATCCATAGAGACCCATGCTTGAAGCTCCCATTGAGATAAAAATAGAACCACCTGCAGTGTACAAAATGAACTTTGTAGCCGAGTATAGACGTCTTTTTCCTCCCCACATGGATAGGAGTAGGTAAACGGGAATTAGTTCTAGCTCCCACATAAGAAAGAAAAGTAGAATATCTCGAGAAGCAAATAATCCTACTTGGCCGCTGTACATTGCCAACATCAAGAAATAAAACAATCGAGGATTTCGGGTAACTGGCCAAGCGGCTAAAGTAGCTAAAGTAGTAACAAATGACGTCAATAAAATAGGTCCAATAGAAAGTCCATCAATTCCCAGTCTCCAATGAAGATCAATAAGATCTATCCAGTCATAATCTTCTTCCAATTGGATCAATGGATCGTCGAAATGAAAATGATAACGAAATGTATAAGTCATTAGGAGGAACTCCAATAAGCAGATACCTAGAGTATACCATCGAATTATCTTATTCCCTCTATGAGGGAATAATGGGATTGAGGAACCCGCGGATATAGGCAAAATAACAATTATTGTTAACCAAGGTAAATCACTCATGATGGAAATGGAAGAGATTTTCTATTTAAAAACCCATGCTCAAGATCTCGGGTTGAGTATGGGTTTTTACCAGTGAAAGAAAAAAAAAAGGAGAATAACAAAGATGGATCTAACAATTTTTGTGGTCTATATTGATTAGTAAGCTAGACCCATGCTGCGAGTTGTCTCATGCCACAAATAAACGCGTACACTCAAAAAATCCGTTGGACAAGCAGATTCACACCTCTTACAACCTACACAATCTTCTGTTCTTGGAGCAGGAGCAATTTGCTTAGCTTTACATCCTTCCCAAGGTATCATTTCCAATACATCTGTGGGACAAGCTCGTACACATTGAGTACAACCAATGCATGTATCATAAATTTTGACTGAATGTGCCATTGGATCTATTAACTCCCATTAGTTAGGATGTCAGAAGTTCTCAATTTGATAAGATCTCATAATATAGGATAGGCCACTGATATTATTGATATTGGACGAATCAGTAATCGTACTTCTCAGTGATATTTTGAATGGATATATTTATATCATGTATCTGTTCAATGGAGCGAAGTTACTTGTATAACTTCGATCTTTCCGGATTTTACCAAATCTGGCTCAATCGTGTTAGTCAGATACAATTTGCTAATAAGTTCGATATGGATCGAATAACGTTCTTCATCAATCATAATAATCCATTGATCTCGATCCCCTTACAGATAAGGGGTACACCCACATATATTTATGTATCCATATCTATCTATATAGATTGATAGATGGATATACCTATTCTTTATTTATAGATTTAGAAATCTACTTATTCCTGATCAATCCACCCGGAGATCCTATGTGCTCCGTTACCATTTCAACAAATTAAATTGATCGATACGAATCGATTTCCTGTTACGATATATTGCTAAAGCAATAGCTAATCCAATGGCTGCTTCAGCGGCTGCAATAGCGATAACAAAGATCGAGAAGATATCTCCCTTTACTTGTCGACAATCAAAATAATTGGAGAATGTTACGAGATTTACATTAACCGCATTCAGTATTAGCTCAAGACACATAAGCGCTCTAATCATGTTCCGACTTGTGATCAGTCCATAAATACCGATAGATAACAAATAAGCACCTGAAATAAGTGCATGCTCGAGCATAATTGATCAACTCCCCATTAACCTCGATTGATTCGGATACGAACAGAAGTTCTATAAAGTTTATTATCTTATATTATCTGTAAGATCACGATATTTCACCCGCTATTTTACATTCAAACTATTTCCTCCCGGCGAGCTATAGTAATTGCTCCCACGAGGGCAACTAAAAGGATTATAGAAAGAAGTTCGAATGGAAGGAAAAAATCAGTTGATAAATGAGCCCCAATACGTTGAACATTGTTCGTTAAGTCCTGTTCTAAAATTTGATTAGATTTTGTAGCCAGAGATATATTGGACCATGATGTGTTCGGGATAATAGTAATTAATAAACAGAAGAGACTCGTACAAACTACTAAAGTGATACCATCTCCGACGGTCCAGAGAGGAACATAATTTGGGTCTTTTTGGTTATTCATCAACATCACGGCAAATACGATCAATACATTTACAGCTCCTACGTAGATTAGGATCTGTGCGGCAGCTACGAAATCCGCATTTAATAATAGATATAATAGGGATACACAAACAAGAACCGGTCCCAATGAAAGGGCAGAATAAATTCTATTGGTAAGTAGTACTACTCCCAAACCTCCTAATATAAAACCCAGCCCTATAGGGACAAAAAGAATATAATGCATCGGTCCAGGTAGATCCATTATGTACACGGTAAGTTCCAATATTTCTTCTCACAATCCCATTCACTGAACAAAGAGGTTACCCTATCCATATACCCTTTTGATATACCGAACATGAACATTCCTACTGCAACTATTTGGATATGTTAATTAGATAGACTGATCCATAATTCGATTGGTCGATGATATATCTATTACGATCAATGATCTATCATTGGTCATATTCCTAGTGGGATTTTCAATAGGATTACTAATTCCCAGTTGATCAAAAAAAAAAAAGAGAATATATGGTCCCTATCTACCAGTTCTCCCTGATCGGAACTTCATATTGAATCTGGAGAACTGGTAACAGTTCTTGAATCGATATGCCCGTTCATAGTTCTTTCGGACAAAAAAGTTGAACTAAAGATTGTCCGAATTGTAGGATCTCCAATCACCGATATTGGTGAACGCCCTAGAGCAATCTGATCATAATTCAATTCATGACGATCATAGGTCGAAAGCTCATATTCTTCAGTCATCGACAGACAATTTGTGGGACAATACTCAACACAATTCCCACAAAAGATACAAATTCCGGAATCAATACTATGATTTTCTAATCGTTTTTTTCTAATATCTTTTCCAAAATTCCAATCAACAACGGGTAGATCGATCGGACATACACGGACGCATACTTCACGAGCAATACATTTATCAAATTCGAAATGAATCCGCCCACGAAATCGTTCTGATGGGATCAACTTATCATAGGGATATTGAATAGTCATGGGTAAACGATTCATGTGATATAGGGTAACCATAAAGCCTTGACCAATGTATCTCGTAGCTTGTATTGCTCGTTGACTATAATCTATGAATCCAGTCACCATGGAGAACATATGGCAGATATCCTTGAATGGATCATTTCGTATATATTTCTTTCTCTTCATAGATGTATTCAATCTATCAATTTTGGATGTGTCGCAGAACCTATTTTTGAATGATATTTTGTCACAATAAAAGAAGTTGGAAAGAAGCTGTCAGTAATAGATTACCTAGAGCAATGGGTAAAAGAAATTTCCGGCCAAGATCCAATAATTGGTCTATCCTCATTCTGGGCAAAGTCCATCTCGCCGTGATAGAAATGAACAAGAACGGATAAGCTTTAGCTAATGTGATAAGGATCCCCGTCGTTATGCCAACGACCTCACTAGTTCCACTAATAGAATCCCATTCGAAATGTTCAAAAATCGGTATGGATGGAATGGAAAAGTTCCAACCGCCCAAATAGAGAACTGTCACAAACAATGAGGAAGCTAATAGATTCAGATAGGAAGCGACGTAAAATAAACCAAATTTTATACCCGAATATTCGGTTTGATGACCCGCTACCAATTCTTCTTCCGCTTCTGGTAGATCAAAAGGCAATCTTTCACATTCCGCTAGGGAAGAGATAAAAAAAGCTATAAACCCTATAGGTTGACGCCACAAATTCCATCCCCAAAACCCATATCTAGACTGTGCTTCAACTATATCAACCGTACCTGAACTGTTGGATAATTATAGTCGATGAGAACATCACTGTTCTCATCTCTATTCCGAAACCGTACGTGAAACTTCAGCTTCATACGGCTCCTCAATGGCCATCGAGAAATAGAAAGAACAATCCTTTGATATTATCTCTGTACCTCGCACAATGGGGGAGAGAGAATAAAAGAGAAAGGAAATATCGAAGTGTTATGAATTGGACCACTGAGATTCTGTTTGCTACAATAACAAGAGCTTTTGAACCTATCTCGACCTTCACAATTCTTTGTTAGTAACAACTAGGTCCATTAATGAAATACTACAACAATTCCTTCTCCACACTATGGGTCCATATTCCATTTCACTCGAGATTCCGTCAATCACAAATGATACTTCGACAAAAGAAGGAAAAGAAACAACCTTTATCCATCTTTCCCGTGAGAGAAGGATAGTAGAACTGCGGAAAGGATTACTTCGTTCCTGACAGTCATTCCTTTTTCAGTAAATAGGAACATACTCCAGATCGGGGTTCTGGGGAAGTACTACTCGATCATCCCTACCAACGCCAAGTCCTCATTGTCATCCCATTGATATAGAAACATCTCTCAAAAATAATGTTTCGTTATCTTTCTCACTAATCTTTCATGTATTTTGGTGTTCCTGACCATCTACTTTTGCTCGATCTTCAGTATGATAGTATGAGCTTCATACAGTTCTTCCTTTGCCCCCGCTGTCAGGCCTCAATGACTAATATATGAACTGGGGTACACAGTTTTCACTGGTTGTGCATGCCTTCACTCTTGTACATGGGGGATGGGACTCGATCCTATTACTGCGAATTTGTAAGCTGTTTGATCTCACCCATATGACTATCTAGTTTGTTGATCGGAATGAAGAAGAAATATTCTTCCTATTCACCTCCTTTCCCTTCTTCTATGAAGAAGAGAAAAGCTCATATTCCAACGAATCACACGTAGAGATATGGATAACACACATAAAGCTAGAGGGATTTCGTAACTGATGGATTGGGCAGCAGCTCGGAGACCACCTGAGAAAGAATATTTATTATTTGATCCATATCCCGCCATAATAAGTCCAAGAGGAGCAATACTTGAAATGGCGATCCAGAAAAAAACACCTATACTAAGATCAGCTAAAACGATGTGGCGGCCAAAGGGAATTATTAAATAACTCGAAAAAATTGGTATAACCACTATAGCTGGTCCAAGGCTGAATAACCAAACATCCCCTCTAGATGGGATAACATCCTCTTTCAGAAGTAGCTTGATCCCATCTGCCAAAGCTTGAAGAATTCCCAAAGGACCGGCGTATTCAGGCCCAATACGCTGTTGTATTCCTGCAGATATCTTTCTTTCGAGCCATACAATAACTAATAATCCTATTGCAACTCCCAATATAGGAGTAAGAATGTAAATTCTAATCCATATGAGACCGGAGATCTCTTTTATAAATCCCAGTACAGAAGACAAATTGATAACTTGTTCCTCGGGATCCGTCGTATTAATCACCATTTAACGATCAATCTCTCCCATAATGATATCTATACTACCTAAGATTGTCATGATATCGGCCAATTTCATGCTTTTAACCAGTTGAGGAAGAATTTGCAAATTAATAAGACCAGGTGGTCGAATTTTCCATCTCCAGGGGAAAATACTATCATCTCCCATTAAAAAGATTCCTAATTCTCCTTTGGGAGCTTCTACTCTCACATAATGTTCTTGCTTTGGTAACTCGAAAGTAGGGGAAGGTTTTTTACTAATAAATCGAAATTCAAAATCATTCCATTCCGAATCTTTGCCTTTATCTAGGCGTCGGGCTTCCAAATTCTCATAAGGTCCTCCCGGAATTATTTTTAGAGCCTGCCGAATAATTTTGATAGATTCTGTCATTTCCCCAATTCGTACCGAGTAACGAGCTAATGAATCTCCTTCTTTTTGCCATTGGACCTCCCAATCAAATTCATCGTAGCATTCGTAATGATCAACTTTACGAAGATCCCATTGTATTCCGGAAGCTCGTAGCATAGGTCCCGATAAGCCCCAATCTATTGCTTCTTCCCTACCAATGATGCCTACTCCTTCCACTCGTTCTAAAAAGATGGGATTACGCGTAATAAGCCTTTCATATTCAGCTACTTTTGGTAAGAAATAATCGCAAAAATCCAAACATTTATCTATCCAACCGTAGGGTAAATCTACAGCTACTCCTCCGATACGAAAATAATTATGCATCATTCGCATACCCGTGGCAGCTTCAAATAAATCATATATAAATTCCCTCTCTCTGGAAATGTAAAAGAAAGGAGTCTGTGCACCAATATCAGCCATGAAAGGTCCAAGCCATAACAAATGAGGAGCTATACGACTCAACTCTAGCATGATCACTCTGATACAGCTAGCCCTTCTAGGTACCTGAATATTTCCCAATCTTTCCGGTGCATTTACCGTTACTGCTTCTGTAAACATAGTAGCTAAATAATCCCATCGTGTTACATAGGGGAGATATTGGACAATTGTTCGGTTTTCAGCAATTTTTTCCATCCCTCTATGTAAATAACCTAATATGGGTTCACAGCCAATAACGTCTTCACCATCTAGAGTAACAATAAGTCGAAGAACACCATGCATCGATGGATGATGGGGACCCATACTTACTATCATGGAGTCTTTTTCTCTAGCAAGCACGGTCATATGCCATTCTCCTCCGATTCGTTCCATAAATTGGTGGAAACAAAGGGACGGTTCATTAAGATCCGGAATCTAGCAACCAAAAAATTGGAATTGAAAACTTCAATCAACGGGTTTTTAGCCCACGAATACTTAATTGACCTATTAGATCATCGTAACGAAGTATATCTCTCTTGGACAAATAAACCAGAAGTCGCTTACGTTTCCCCAAAATTTTCCACAAACCTCTTTGGGATGAATAGTCTCTTCGGTGCAGTTCCAAATGATGGGTAAGTCTCAGAATTCGATCAGTTGAATGGCATATCTGAGATTCAACGGATCCTTCTTTCCGTTCTTCAAGAATCAGAGATGAACGAATGGGCGCATTTTTTTGCATAAGAACTATTTTCTCGGGATAGAAGATTGATTCATGGTCAGAAAGAAAAAGGAGATCCATTAATCTTTTTATGGTCCATAAAAGAATTTGCTCCAAACATTCTCATTGAATGACATAGAAAGAATCTCTCTTTTGGGTTTCTCCAATTTCTATTTGCAGCGGAATACGGATAGACGAGAGATTCCTATATCGATAGGATCAAATAGATCGAATTTAAATGATAATACATTAGAAGTATTTTCTAGTTTTTCGATTCGTTCCATCAACACGAATATGGATGTATTATGAAATATCTATCTACATATCTATCTATTATCCACATATCTATCCATATATACATTTTATGCGCGAAACGCATAGGTTAGATAGAGATACATAGGTTTATGTTCTTTGTTATGATCGAATCTCTATTTAATAGATCCCATTTACCAATATAAGATTAGGGATACATACGTATTCTTAACATAACAGATCGACTCCCATCATTTGTATTGAACCAATATCTATTCATGCAAGCCAAATCCTCTAATCGATAACTAGGCCAAAGAAAACGTTTAGTCATTTGAGTTATATCTGTGCCAAAATGTTGATCTCTTTTCATGAGTTCTTCGTAGTTCTGTACGTCCTTTTCATCGTAAAGTTCTGCATTTTCATCTATATTGTTCTCTAGATTGAAACGATTTAGAATTCTAAATTCTCTACGACGTCTCGGAAGCAAAATCTCCTCAAAAATGAGGGAACTTGAAATGCTCTCATCCCCATCTCCAAGAATTCCTACGCGTCGTACAGATTCATCAAAAAGATTTCCATCTGCCCTTCCCTGGAATCTATCCTTAAATCTCAATGAGATACTTACGATTTTATACATAAGGAATAAATCATCCAACACCCCAGATAACCGGAATGGTTCGATAATCAATATTCCATCCTTTACTGTTCCTGAAACATCCCTACCAATCAAATGAGACATTAGATCCAAGTCCAAATCTCCCGTTCGAAGATAGGGTATAGCAATTCTTTCCGGATCCTTCATTCCACTTAAAAGAGAGCATATATTGATGTTATTTTCGAGTTCTTTCGCTATGGATTCTGCCCATCTAAATTGAATAGCAGCTCCAACAGTTTTTCCATCTTCCAATGGAAGTTCTACCTCATCGTATTCATTGTTCCCATTATCCTTTCTTTCTCTGCCCTGAACATCCGATCCAACAAACTTTTCTTGGTCTTGAACATTCGATCTAACATTTTCTCGTTCTTGAACATATAATCTAACATCTTCTTTCTGCTGTTCTATTTCTTCCCGGTTTCGAACATTTGATCTAACATCTTCTTTCTGCTGTTCTATTTCTTCCCGGTTTCGAACATTTGATCTAACATCTTCTTCTTTCCCATATGATCTAAAAATATCTTTGCGTTCCTCTCGTAGAAGCGATTTTCTCGGTATGATCATCAATTCAGGTTTATATGTCTTATTCATTCCTACAAGTTCTGGGAATAACCATAACCTTAAATTTGATCTGGAACGATCCGTTCTTATTTTAGGAATTATTGGAGAATTGGTAAAAGAGAAATTGTCTCTTTCTTCCCCGCGGATCCCTTGAGAATTCGTAGTATCATGAATATACCCTTCTCTAGGAATCTCTTGACAATTGGTAATATTCAGATTATCCGGTGTATCAAAGAGTTCCAATTCACGTATAATACTACTATTAGATAGAATCTCTTCCCGTTCATTCTGTCGTACTGGCAGCCTATTAATACCTAAGTCTTTTGTGAAATCAATGTAACTATACGAAAAAAGATTGTATCTGCAACGTTTGTTCAGTTTTCGAGTTCGCCCCCGGGAAAGTTTCATCAAAAAAGGGGGATATCCCTGTTGTTGTTCATAGGGAATGAATCTATTTTCTTCATAGGAATGAAGAAAATTTCGATTATCAATTATCCGTTGCTTACTCATTTCATTCCTCCATCTCTGTGGTGCTATTCCAGACCATATCTGTGAGGATAAATTGTACCGATCGCAATATTTTAACCACTCTTTCCAGTCATTTCCTCTCAAATATTGCGGTTCTTTAGAATACAATATTCTTTGTATATCCAAGGATTCTTTGATATTATCTTTGATAAAAGGATACGATTTTTGATATTGTAATAGATATTTCGAATGGGACTTGTTCATTGCTCTTATTTGCCATATCTCGTGAAATAAATATGCTTGGGACATTAAGATCATGTCCTGATCGGGACCAACTTGTAAATCTCGTATCTCTTTGGTAATTGAATGGTAGTTGGGGATTTTACCCTCATTTGTCTCCGAAATATCGTTCTTAAAAGGATAGATTCTTCTGTAAATTGCTACAAGATTCCTCGTCGATCTAATACAAAATTGTATGTTTAGCCTGATGGGGCGAATAACGCTTAGGGAAATATCTCTGCCCATTGTTTCAATAAATAGGTTCATTAAATAGGGCCATTTCCAAATTAATCGTACACTTCTCTTTCTAAATTGAACAAGTATTTGCCGAATCTGAACCAATCGCTTTTTGAATTCCGATCCTATATAAATAGAACATTGATTATTCTTTTTCTCTAGATCAATATTAATCCCTAAATTCACTCGGTATTTATCAGTAATCTGTTTGATTTGATCATTCGTTGTGGTTGTCCAATCATCTAGATCCTCAATATTTGTTCGAGTTCCATATCCAGATCGATCCTGAATCTCCGGTGGAAAATTTCCACTACTCGCAGGCCTAGTCCCAATCAGCAATTGATATTTCTTCAGGATCTGGTTATTTCTTTCAATATTTTTCGTACTTATATTATCCGATTGAGGTCCGGGTTCATTTATTCGTCCTATTCCTGATAGAACCGTTCTTATCAATCGTCCTTTCAATTCTTTGATAATGGGTTCCCAAAAGGAAGGTATTTTTTTTGGATAACCAAAGGGTACTTCAGTTTCCAACCCCCAGGTCGTTAAATAGCTAGAACTCGATTTTTCTCCTTTGTCAAATTGGAGCTCAGATTCATGCCAGGGTTTCAAACGAAAAGGGAATAGAATCTTTATCTGAATGCCATCTCTGAGCCATCTGTCCGGAAATTCCGTTTCTGAGAATTCAATCCCATCATAAGTGCATTTGATATGAATTTCTCTACTCCATTCTCCCCAATCTTCATCCCATTCGGGGACTTGAAATAATAGCATACGACCAATATTTTTAGTTATTATTAATGAGGGTAATATTATATGTTTTCTAAGAGTTGATTGGGTCACTAAGATAGAACCTCTTATTTTTTGATTTAGCGAGAAATCCAATTTGTCTGCTATTGAGAGACGATCAACTTTTGATCTCTCCCCAGAATAAGTTCTTCCCGATTCCGAGTCTTTATTCATCAAATTCGTAACAATTTGTTTCAGATCTACTCTATTGGGCATATCAAAAGAATCTTTTGGAAAAGTGAGTATTTCCATTCTTTCCAAAAATAGGAATAAAGGGGAATGTGCACCCGTTTGTATCATTTTCCATATTATAGTTCTACGCCTTTGAGCACGCATGGATCCTTTTACTAGGTTCCGACGAAAATCTGACTCTTCCGAATAACGCCTCACAATTCTCTGTATTCCGTTTGGGTCGATAATTGTTATACTCCTGATCTTTCTTGGGCGAAGATCGTTTATTGAGGGTATGAAGTCATATTTACCGCTTCTCAAATTGTAGGACCATCGAGGCACATGTTTCTGAATCTCTGGGATTTCGAAAGGTTCATTGAAGAGTATTTTCCCGCAAAAGGCAGGAATATCTTTTATTTGGGTCGAATCACCCGTAGATGAATTATTCCAAAGATCCCGGAGTACTGTCCATTCCTTCTGTCCCAGATGCTCAAAAAGTGAAGCCTGTTCTGCAGGAGGAAGACTAAGGATTAATTCCCATCTCATGGGACTTGTGGACATAACATTTTTCTCGTCAATCATACCAGGAATATCCAACAAATATCTTGTATAGGTCTCTTTATTACATGAAGCTATTTCCAATAGAATCTCAACATAGATCCCTCGATCACATGAGACTATTTTTGATAAATCTCTCAACGAGTCTTTTGCATGAATCTCTTCATTATTTGAAGCCATTTCCAAAGAATCTATTATGTGAATTCCTCGATCGTTCAAATAAGCTATATTCGGCAAATCCTTTGTATAGATCTCCCAATTCTCTGAATTTCGGATCATTTGTTCCGCTAATAGATAAAGTTGTTTTGAAATAGGTTCAAATTTCTTATTCTCTGATAATTCATTTATCGAAATGAACGAGTGAACGGTATCTGTAGATAGTGGTTCCCAGGGCAGCGGAAAGTTTTTGCGTTCCAATTCTTGCCAATGATCAGAGATCCGATCTTCAATTTGATTATTCCAAGATCCCTCTGCGGAGTCCTTCGTAGATACCTTTGTTAAATCCGGAAGATCCAAATTGATCGAATCGCTCAAAATCCAAGGTGATCGTAATTTATCAATTATTCCACGGAATGGCCCATTCAGAAAAGGATCATGCATCTTAGGAAAGGGATCTCCCTGAGATTTGGATAATTTCACTCCTTTTTCTATCACATCTCCAACAGGGGATCCATTGCCTAGAGCTTCTATTCGATTCCTGAATTCATCGCCCAAGTTCTTCTTTCTCCGTTCTTCAGTACAAATCCATTGATAACAAATATCTTCGGATGAGGAAAAGGTATTCGAAATATTCCTATATTTTCCGATCCTTTCCACAAATACCGACATACTAGGTAGAGATGTGAAAGATACCCTTTGCTTTCCATCGCTTAAACATGTGTCGAAGAAATATTGGGATACTCCAGTCTTTACAGGACCCGAGTGAGTAAATGGACTATTCCTGATATATCGCAATGGCCTATTCCATCTGCGATGATCAAACAAAATAATGGGCCATGGTTGATCGAACCATGGTGATTCTTCATTGGGGAGTCCTTGAAACTCATTTTGATTCCTATACACAAAGTCATCATTTCTTTCTTTATCATTTCTTTCTTTATTAGAAATAATAAACGGCGATGGAGTTCTGCCCAAATACAATAAACAGGAATAATAAATAAGAATACTAAAAGTTCGATTTATATAGCGTTTTAATATAGTATAACCTATAGGTGAATCACGTTCTATACGAAAAGATACCAATCTTGCCAATCTTATGAATAGAACATGACCACCCAACCAACCACAAAAACTGCTTATTACAAATAATATATTATTGCTATAACGAAAAAGAAAAAGATTCATCAGTCTCGTTAATATGGGACTTGGTAAAATAATAGGATTCAGTAATTGAAAAATTAGGCTATCCATAAATAGACCTAGAATTCCAGGATTGTTTAGTGAATTTATGGGTATGGGGTACAGAGATTTTGAATTTGAAAGTTTCTCGGCGGTATAGAAACAATGAAGAAACATGTAAGGCACAACTAGTAAAGTTATTGCGTGAGGTTTACCCAACGCTGCATAGATAGGTGAATAGTACATCGATAAAAAGACTATTAATTGCCCCATAATAGAACCACTTATAGCTACTATACCATCAGCAGTTCCTTCCAGAAGGAAAGTTCTCATAGGGAATATCTGAGAAGGACCAATGGGCAATGTAGTAATAAATCCATAATATAGTCCAAATAAAATGATCGGACCTGATACTTCTACCCGTGATGATATTGAATCCCATGGTAGACTCAGTACTATAAGTATCATATTCACTATAAGTATCATATTCAAAATCCTTCTTTAAAGACGTGTAATGATTATAGATAGAAATTCTTCCGATATCTCCCATATCTGGGAGATATGGATGGATATGAATAGTTATTCTTTTCTACATTCATGAATTCAATTTCATAGAATTGGTCCCAATTTGCAATTGATCTTTACTTGATCTCTCCATATATGCACATCCATGCTTATAACATAGATCGAATCTATATATATATATATATATGCCATTAGCACATATATTCGATCCGGAAATATTCCTATTGGGATATTTAGGACTTGTTGTCCCTTTTGACTAGGCTGGTCCGGCCTAAGCCTTCTAAATCGTCGTTACGCCGCAAGGGTCGGGTGACTAATTCAAGGACATTCCTCGCATTGGCAAATCCGTGAATCTGCGCAAAGGTGAATTCAGCCGACCATTTAGTATTCATTCCTCTTGCTTCTAACGGATCAGCATGAGCCATTCCGGTGATGGCTAAGTCGGGTTGTAACTCACGCATACGCTGTATTTGATTATAATTATCTGGTTTTTCTACAATTCGTGGTATCGGTACACACATCTCTATACATGTATCTCGTAAAAGTGCTAATTCAGCAGCTTGATATCGTTTATCCATATATGGAATACCAATTTCATAAACGATCATTCCACATCTAATTAAGAATCTTGCTAGAGGTACTTCTAGCAGATTATCTCCCATGAAAAAGACAGATTTTCCACGTACCAAAGAAATATAATCCTTCAAACTTTCCCACATCCGTTTCTCCCTTTCCTCCAGACCTTGGGTTTCAATGTCAAATACAGGACAAATCTTTTCGATCCAAGCGCGCGTTCCGTCCGGACCGATAGGAAAAGGAGCTCCAATTAATCTACATCTTTCACGTCTTACCAAAGTTGTTGCTGTACGACCCAGAAATGGATTGACACCACAGACATAAACTCCATCACCTAATGATGGAAGATGAGTATATCTATGGGCGGGTAACCAACCTGATACCTTGACGGATTGGCGCCTTAATTCCAGATTGAGTTGAGAAGCTATATTTGAAGGTAGGGATCCAAAAAGAATCAAGGGGGGATGATCTCCATATTCTACTAGTTCTTCTTCTTTTTTTGGGGGAGGAGGGAAAGGGAATAAATCTTGTATAGTTCCATTCCGTTCACGAACGAAGGATTCCTGTTCTAAACAACGATGTGCCATCGCAGCTAGCACAGTGTCTTCCCCTTGAGTAGAAGCATAATCCAGCCCATTTGCTCTTGCCACTACAATTGGTATCCCAATCTCAGATTCCAATTTTGGTGCCATACCCTCCAAATCCATTTTTATTATTTCTGTAGTACAAGTACCTATCCATATGATGACATTGGGGTTTCTATCTTTTTTTATCCGAATACAAAGCCTTTTCAATTCTTCATAATCATTCAATTGAGCCAAAATATCTCCTTCTTCTAATTCTGCCATTGCATAGCGAGGCTCTGCAAAGATCATAACTCCAAGCGTATTTTGTAGAAAATAACCACATGTCTTCGTGCCTATCACCAAAAAGAAACTGTCTTCAATCTTTTGATATAACCAAGATACACAGCTAATGGGACAAAAAGTATGATAATTACCCGTTTCGCATTCAAAAGTGAGAGTTTCAGAGATCTCCACTGACATAAATAGATCTTCCAACGAACCGATCAACGAATCAACTGTTGATCTCAAACCATCGTAAATCCAAGCAAATTTTCCTGATTCTTCTCCTGTTCTCCATCATTAATGGAACTTAGGTAGGAATCGGAAAGTAAACTGAAGAATTCTCGATCCGGAATCTCTTTCGGTACAATACCTTCTGGTTGAGACAATATCTGATCCGCTATGTTCAAATAATGTTCACACACATAGCTAAGGGATGGCTCAGATTCAACCATTTCAAATAAGGTTTTACCCTTGACTCTAGATATTCGAATCTCTTCGATAAGAGGTAATACCTCTATTATGGGCATTGGACAGACTTCTACATATTCATCGATAAGATCTCTTTTAGATGCACGATTTCCGACCAAGCCTGCTAATCGAAGTATATGTGTACGAGCTTTTTCCCCAATAGAGACAGCAATACGATTGGCTGCAAATAATGCATCAAATCCATTATCTGTAATTATTACGCAATAATCCGCATAGTTCAATGGAGCAGCAAAACCTCCACAAACTACATCACCTAGTACATCGAATAATACAATATCATATTCGTGAAATGCATTTAATTCTTTCAACAATCTCACAGTCTCCCCTACCACATATCCCCCACATCCAGCTCCTGCGGGTGGCCCCCCTGCTTCTACACAGTCTACTCCTCCATAACCTTTGTGAATCACATCTTCGGGCCAAACATCCTCATAATGATAATCCTTAGACTGCAAAGTATCTATAATTGTAGGTATCAAAAATCCTGTAAGGGTAAAGGTACTATCGTGTTTTGGATCGCA